TAAAATAATTGAGCAGCAACCTAAATTTGACCTCCCGCGATTAACAAGAACACAGAATCACGCCCTGTAGGATTTGAACCTACGACATCGGGTTTTGGAGACCCACGTTCTACCGAACTGAACTAAGAGCGCTTTATTATCACAATAAATATTTTGTAACCCCAATTTATCTTGCATATATATATACTATAAAAAATAAAAATTAAATATTTATTTAATTATGTATTAAATATTTATTTAATTATGTATTGTATGTACAATTTTATTAATTGATCTCAATTGATCCCTCGTTACTGCTCAGAAGATAAGTAATAGGTAGGGATGACAGGATTTGAACCCGTGACATTTTGTACCCAAAACAAACGCGCTACCAAACTGCGCTACATCCCTTTCAATTGGTCTACAGTGTCATTGTAGAGAATCCCTGTCTTGTTTTCCACATCTTTATTTCCTACATTGATATACACAAACTATCTTATCATTTCTTCCTTCTTCCTTTTGGTCTCATATATCATATAACAAACATATAATATGGTAAAAGACTTATATAAAGTATGAAATAAATATGAAATCTACCACAAAAAATTAATATTTTTTAGGAATTTAAGGCGGAAATGGACGTATTTTTTTCTTTTAATAAATATCAATTTTGTACATTTCAATTTGAATTAGGAACGCCGCGTACAAGTGGTAAGTCATTAACTACATATACACATCCGGTCATATATGTATTACCATTATGTATTACAAATTACAATAAAATTACAATAACGAATACAGAAAGAGGAGTTTTTAAAATGCGAGATCTAAAAACATATCTCTCCGTGGCACCGGTAGTAAGTACTCTATGGTTCGGGTCTTTAGCAGGTTTATTGATAGAGATCAATCGTTTTTTTCCGGATGCGTTGATATTCCCCTTTTTTTCATTCTAGCTATTGATATGGGAAGGGGAAGAAGATTAGAGATACAATCAAATATCTGTAACTAATCCCTACCCCTCCCTTCTTTTTTTCTTTGTTTTTTCTTTGTTTTTTCTTTTTTTACTTATTCTTTCTAAAAAGAAAAAACAAAGAAAAAGCGGTTTCACCCTCAGTGAAACTATGAACTCGGGCTCAGGCTCAAATTAAATTAATAATAGAATGGAAATGCGGTGGTTGGGGCAACAATATCATACAAGATACTTAACTGAAAATGAAATACTGTACGGCAATTTAAAATTATAAATATAGTTAGAAATCATTATATTACTTATTATTTATTACTATATTGATATTGATTGCAACAAAATATTTCTTTCATAATTTGATTTCGAGTTACCTGCTTCTATTTTTGTGTCCTTTCTTCTTCCTTGCTTCGGGTCGGAAAATTAAAGAATTGAGTGAATCAAAAACCAAAGGAGGTTCATGGCTAAGGGTAAAGATGTCCGAGTAACGGTTATTTTGGAATGTACCAGTTGTGTTCGAAATCGTGTTAATAAGGAATCAATGGGCATTTCCAGATATATTACTCAAAAGAATCGACACAATACGCCTAGTCGATTGGAATTGAGAAAATTCTGTCCCTGTTGTTACAAACATACGATTCATGGGGAGATAAAGAAATAGATCGAACCGATCGCTCGTGTGTCAGTCTTCCAAGGAAGATGAAAAATTACATATTATATATAACAATATATATAATTTATTTTAATTTTTAAAAATTTATTTAAATAGAAAAAAATAAATAGAAACAAACCAAATCCTATTTCGATCGGATCAAAGATGATGTAGAATTAAGAAATAGGATTGGGATTTTCAGGATAAGGAATAAACAAACCATGGATAAATCCAAGCGAATCTTTCTTAAATCTAAGCGATCTTTTCGTAGGCGTTTGCCTCCGATCCAATCGGGGGATCGAATTGATTATAGAAACATGAGTTTAATTAGTCGATTTATTAGCGAACAAGGAAAAATATTATCTAGACGGGTGAATAGATTGACCTTAAAACAACAACGATTAATTACTATTGCTATAAAACAAGCTCGTATTTTATCTCCGTTACCTTTTCTTAATAATGAGAAACAATTTGAAAGAAGCGAGTCAACCGCTAGAGCTGCTGGTCTTAGAACCAGAAAAAAAATAGGTTGACTCTTCAATTGAATTGAATCAAAATAAAATTCCAATCCAAACTCAAATGCGGATTGACGTTTTTTTTTGTTCGAAAAATCGTAAAATCGAAATGTCCTGTCGTAAGAAAAAAAATGGGAAAAGAGGAATAAATATTTTTTATTTAACGTCTTTCTTCATTTTGATGACTTTATCATATTTTATCATACTAATTTCTACTCTACCTTCCCAGAGTTCATTCTCCAGGGAACTCCATTTAAACTATTCCAAAGGATTCCTTCCAATCTCTTTATTTTATGATCTCATTGGAAATCATATAAAGACAACTCTTATTTAATATAGCTATTTGTGCAAGTATTTTACGATTAAGAAGTAACTGTCTCTTGTACAGATTGTGTATAAATTTACTATAACTGAAGTATACTTTATTCTCGCGAATTACTGCATTTATCCGAGTGATCCACAACCGACGAAAATCTCTCTTTTGTCTACCTCTATCCCGATGAGCCGAAACCAAAGCTCTTATTTTCTGTTGAGTAATAGTACGAGTAAGTCTTGAATGAGCCCCTCGAAAGGTTGATGCAAATAAACGAATTTTTGTTCTACGTCTTCGAGCTATATACCCTCGTTTAATTCTGGTCATTGAATAAATGAAACTTTGATGAATAACTAATCGATTTCCTTTCTTTCAGTTATTCCCTTCCCGTATCCTAGTCTATTAATAACAAAACGGATTCTTCCAATGTATAAAATTTAAATTCCAATGGCTTTTGCTACTATAACCTTCCCGACCACGATTTTTTTTTTTTTTTTTTCTAGGTGAAATGCCTAGAAAAAATTGTATTGATATTAGGTATCAAAAACACATAAAACATAAAAGTAGTAAATAGAAATGGATATAGTGGGTTCCATCGTTTCTATGGTTACTTCTTAAACGGTGAGGTCCTCTCTATACACCGGAGCCCTTCTTTCATTTAATCAATGTTATTGTTAACTTGTACAGTTCACACTCTTTGGCTCTACCCATAATTATCCAGTACGAGGTCTTTCACAATGAGATCTACTTATACAGTAACGGTATTTAATTATGAAGATTAGCTGAGTAGCTGACCCTGTTAGTCCGTTCTTGCAAGAGTAAGGCATAATTTTTCTGCTTTTTAAAATAGTATTTCCCCTGCTTAATGGATATCATTTGCTATCAATGGAGAATTCTTTCTCATCTTAAATTTAAAACGGAGTTGATTGGATTTGCACCAACGGAAACCATACATTTGATACCACAATAGAAGGATAGATCTTTTTGATTTTTAGATATTGAATGGAGTTCTTCCATTCTAGTCTATTCACTGGTACTGATCGTTGATACTGGATCAATTGTTTTCTTTCTTTTGTCCTAGCCCATGATCTGAACGAGTCGCACATACACCCTAGTACATGTTCCTCGTCGCTGAGGACATCCCCCAAGAGCGGGGGATTTCGTGACATTTCTGATTGGCTGTCTTGTGTTTCTAATAAGTTGTTTAATAGTTGGCATATTGAATCATATACATAATGGGCTGGTTTAGATCGATCTTAACCGGATGATTATGAATTATTTTTTTTCTATATTAATTATTTTATTTCTATATTAATAGATTAATGAATAGAATATTAAATCCGGTAAGAAGATAAAATCTCAAATCACCAATTCGTCTGAAATTTTTGTTATTTTTTCTTTTTTATTCAGTCGCTACAAGATCAACAATTCCATGAGCTTGGGCTTCTGTTGCTGACATAAAAACATCTCTTTCCATATCTTCGGATACAACCCATAAGGGTTTGCCTGTCCTTTGTACATAAACCCTTGTGACGGTTTCGCGCAGCTTCAAAAGTTCTTCCGCTTCCAAGATAAATTCTCCCGTCTGTGCCTCATAAAAAGAACTAGCAGGTTGATGGATCATTACCCTGATGATATAACATAATAAATGTTTATTCTATCTCGCATGATGATAAGGTGAAGAGATAAAGAATAATAAAATATATAATTGAACAACCGTACAGGCATCTTTTACGCATTGCATACGGCTCTATAATGGAATTCGTTTTTACCTTACTTAAATATCAAATAAATTAAATATAAAATATCAAATAAATTAAATATAGGGTCTATCAGACTCGGGTTGGTAAATGATCCAATAACCACCCTTCTTTTTGTTTTTGGAGTAGTTCAAAAATACTATGATGGCTCCGTTGCTTTATATATTTATTTCGTCTGTTATTTAGCAATCCCAAAGTTTCTTTTTTTTTTCAAATAAAAAAACAAGATTTTTTTTATTTTCATATTCTTTCATAACCTAAATATTGTTAAGAGTCTCCCGGCGTGAAAACAAAAAAGTTTGTGACGCTGAAATAGGCCTCCCGATAGATTAGATAAAATCGGAAATACCTTTTATCTCATACTACTCTTTCGATACATAATTTAAGGGTTAAAAAAATTTATCATATCGAATTCGAAGTGCCATGCTATTATTACTTAATATTCATATTTCATATAGCGCGAAGGCATAGTCTTCTTTTTTCTCTCAAATCAAATAAAAAACTCATTGGCGCCAAGCGTGAGGGAATGCTAGACGTTTGGTAATTTCTCCTCCGACCAGAATAAAAGATCCCATTGAAGCGGCTAATCCCATGCATATTGTCTGTATATCTGGTCGCACAAATTGCATAGTATCATAAATAGCTACTCCGGGTATTACCCATCCGCCAGGAGAATTTATAAACAAATATAGATCTTTGGTATCATCCTCTATACTGAGATATACCATAAGACCAATAAGTTGATTCGAGATCTCGCTATCAACCCCTTGGCCTAAAAAAAGTAATCTTTCTCGATAAAGTCGGTTGATTGGGATAAAGTTGTATCCCTTAGAAACCGTACATGCACCTTTTGATGCATACGGTTCAACAAAAATAACGAAAAAAAAAAAAAGAATCAATGTGTAGATGTAGATTCTAGCGCTTTCTTTTATTTTTTTCATACCAGGCTTTTAACTTATAAAAAGGGGCTTTTCTTTCATTTTTCAAAAAAGATGGGTTTTGGCCTGTTTTGTTTATTTATAAAAAAAAATTACTAAATTTATCTAACTAACTTTTCATTGATGTATTGTTTCATCGAGATACAATCTCAATCGCGATGTAATTTTCTTGTTCCTGAATGGGCTTCTTCAATTTTTTTAGGTTTATGCTCTACTCCGAGTAAAGATCCGCCCGATTTGGATTTGCACATATATGACAAATGCCCCAATACCACGTCCTTTTGCTACGACTTCCTTTTTACAATTTATTTCATGTCTTACAACAGATATTCAATGCATTCATCATATTACTCGATTGATTAACAGTTTGAGATCACTTCTATTATAAATATATAAAGAAATAGAATATGATAGAAATAGTAAGAAATAGAATATGATAGAAATAGTAATCATAAATAGATTTTTTACCGGTTTTTTCTAAACGGAGCCTGGATACTTCATTTTATTGGCCTAACCAAGATAACCATAAATTATTCTAATTGATAATATTAATCTGTATACCCTCCCGAAAAAATGGATCTAATTGAACTTCACGCTCCAAATTTTTGATAATTCAATCAATCTTTCTTGGGCGAAGGGGAGGATATCTCGATCGGGGAAGAGAATGGGGAAATACCATATGACCCAATATATCTGACAAGTCGCACTATACGTCAATCCACAATGCATCTTCCTCTCCAGGACTTCGAAAAGGTACTCTTGGAACACCAATAGGCATTAAATAAAAGAAAAATTAAGTACTATATCTCACTTTGATGTGAAAGCGTAACAATGGATTTAGTGTCCTACTAACTAATATTGGCCTTTATCATATTTTATCCATAGATTGACTAAGTTTATAAAAAAAGATAAAGAAGACAAAAGAAAATTATTACAAATAAGTCCTTTGAATGATGAACAAATATATATATGCATTCACTCATATAAAATGGTATCAACTCCCCTACCATTGCGTATTGGTACTTATCGGGTGTAGAATAGATCTGCTTCTTTTTGTTCCTACGAACAAAATAGTTTCATTATTACTAAAAGTAATTGAAAAGAATCAAACAAATCAAACAAATATTAATTCTTTCCCCAAGATAATCCACTAAAAAGAGGGTCCACAGCATAGTTTTTTCCAATGCAATAAAGTTACATTGTGTCTATTTTTCATTGATAAAGGGGTATTTCCATGGGTTTGCCTTGGTATCGTGTTCATACCGTCGTATTGAATGATCCGGGTCGTTTGATTTCTGTCCATATAATGCATACAGCTCTGGTTGCTGGTTGGGCCGGTTCGATGGCTCTATACGAATTAGCAGTTTTTGATCCTTCTGATCCTGTTCTTGATCCAATGTGGAGACAGGGTATGTTCGTTATACCCTTCATGACTCGTTTAGGAATAACCAATTCATGGGGCGGTTGGAGTATCACAGGGGGTACTGTAACGAATCCGGGTATTTGGAGTTACGAAGGTGTGGCCGGGGCACATATTGTGTTTTCGGGCTTGTGCTTTTTGGCAGCTATCTGGCATTGGGTGTATTGGGATCTAGAAATATTTACTGATGAACGTACAGGAAAACCCTCTTTGGATTTGCCTAAGATCTTTGGAATTCATTTATTTCTATCAGGGGTGGCTTGCTTTGGTTTTGGTGCATTTCATGTAACAGGATTGTATGGTCCTGGAATATGGGTGTCCGATCCTTATGGACTAACTGGAAGGGTACAATCCGTAAATCCAGCGTGGGGTGTGGAGGGTTTTGATCCTTTTGTTCCGGGAGGAATAGCCTCTCATCATATTGCAGCAGGGACCTTGGGCATATTGGCGGGTCTATTCCATCTTAGTGTACGTCCACCTCAACGCCTATACAAAGGATTACGTATGGGAAATATTGAAACCGTCCTTTCCAGTAGTATTGCTGCTGTCTTTTTTGCTGCTTTTGTAGTTGCTGGAACTATGTGGTATGGTTCAGCAACTACCCCGATTGAATTATTTGGTCCCACTCGTTATCAATGGGATCAAGGATACTTCCAACAAGAAATATATCGAAGAATTGGTGCTGGGTTGGCTGAAAATCAAAGTTTATCTGAAGCTTGGTCTAAAATTCCCGAAAAACTAGCTTTTTATGATTACATCGGCAATAATCCGGCAAAGGGGGGGTTATTCAGAGCGGGCTCAATGGACAACGGGGATGGAATAGCTGTTGGGTGGTTAGGACATCCTATCTTTAGAGATAAAGAGGGGCGCGAACTTTTTGTACGTCGTATGCCTACTTTTTTTGAAACATTTCCGGTTGTTTTGGTAGACGGAGACGGAATTGTTAGAGCCGATGTTCCTTTTAGAAGGGCGGAATCTAAATATAGTGTCGAACAAGTAGGTGTAACTGTCGAGTTCTATGGCGGCGAACTCAACGGAGTCAGTTATAGCGATCCCGCTACTGTGAAAAAATATGCTAGACGTGCTCAATTGGGTGAGATTTTTGAATTAGATCGTGCTACTTTGAAATCCGATGGTGTTTTTCGTAGCAGTCCACGGGGTTGGTTTACTTTTGGACATGCTTCGTTTGCTTTGCTCTTCTTCTTCGGACACATTTGGCATGGTGCTAGAACCTTGTTTCGAGATGTTTTTGCTGGTATTGATCCAGATTTAGATGCTCAAGTGGAATTTGGAGCATTCCAAAAACTTGGAGATCCAACTACAAGAAGACAAGTAGTCTGATACAATATGCTTTGTTACTTTTCATTTTTATTTTCTTTTTGTGATTTTTAGATGGGGTACCAGATAAATCTTGATTTGAATCACTGCCTTTTCTTTGACTCTTGTTCTTTATTTATCCGGGAGACGATCCCAAATAAACAGGTATGGAAGCTATAATTGTAAACCACGATCGAATCTATGGAAGCATTGGTTTATACATTCCTTTTAGTCTCAACTCTAGGAATAATTTTTTTCGCTATCTTTTTTCGAGACCCGCCTAAAGTTCCAACTAAAAAGGTGAAATGATTTGTCATTATCTCAATTGAAGTACGGATCCTCCCAATATTGGGAGGATCCGTACTTCAACTAGTCCCCGTGTTCCTCGAATGGATCTCTTAGTTGTTGAGAGGGTTGCCCAAAAGCAGTATATAAGGCGTACCCAGTAAAACTTACAAGTAAACCAGATAAAAAGATGGCAACTAGGGTTGCTGTTTCCATGATTATATAGTTTTAAGACATTATAAAGTTTTAAGACCACAATGGATCTATGATAAGATCATTTATTTACAACAGAATGGTATACAAAGTCAACAGATCTTACTGAATATAAAATATTATGGCTACACAAACCGTTGAAGGTAGTTCTAGATCTGGCCGCCCAAAACGAACTAATGCGGGGAGTTTATTGAAACCATTGAATTCAGAATATGGTAAAGTAGCTCCTGGGTGGGGAACTACTCCTTTGATGGGTCTCGCAATGGCTCTATTCGCGATATTCCTATCTATTATTTTGGAGATTTATAATTCTTCCATTTTACTGGATGGAATTTCAATGAATTAGATTCACAAGAACCATTAACTGGCTTTTTCAATACAAAGTGAAGCGTTTAGGTTTCTCATTTTTATCCCATTCTATTTTGGTAGTTTGACCGTGGAATTTCTTTGTTTCTGTATTTCCGGAATATGAGTGTGTGACTTGGTATAAATGATCCTATGGATAGTACAGAGAATGGGTCTGTCATCTTGATAGAGATGGTTTTACTTCGTCGGATATTCATTCTAGTATCTGGAGCACGGAATATATGAAATAGATTACTATTAGAACTATGATTCATACTTAATAGTCAGACCTCGTGTCCGGACTTCAAAAAATTTTTTCAAAGAGTTAGAAGTTATAAATATTTTTATTCTTTCAAACTTTCGTTTATGCTTATTTTGATCAAAGGACAAAACAAAGGTTTCTTTGGTTTGTATTTTTAGTCATTATATCTATTCATTGAATAAGTGATGATCCAATGGTTCTTACTCAGGGAATTTTGGGACTTAGACTTAGTTTGAAAGGGTTTTATTGAATCATCGTGGTTTTAGTATGAATCTGAGGTTTTAATCAATTCATAGGGTCTTAACAAGAGAATTCCTATCAATAATAAAGAAAACAGCAGTAAAGCCGCATTACACATAAAGAACACCAAAGAAAATAGGTAAATAGAAGATTCAAGAGGCCTATAACGATCAATATATAGACGAATGAGCCGACTTGATTTTTGGCATTATAACCACAAAGAAGAGCTTTCGGATTTTTATTCTTTAGTATCTTCAAAAAAAAAAATGGAATCATAAATCATAGAATTAATAAATTTCAAACTTTATATTACACACATCCGTTAGAACTAGTATTTGGGTGTTTCTGTTTGAGCCGTACGAGATGAAATTTTCATATACGGTTCTCCGGGGGGGTCCCCTTGATTTACCTATCTCAATAAAATCTATGATTGGTTCGAAGAACGTCTTGAGATTCAGGCAATTGCCGATGATATAACTAGTAAATATGTTCCTCCTCACGTCAACATATTTTATTGTCTAGGGGGAATTACGCTTACTTGTTTTTTAGTACAAGTAGCTACCGGGTTTGCTATGACTTTTTATTATCGTCCGACCGTTACGGAGGCCTTTGCTTCTGTTCAATATATAATGACTGAAGTTAATTTTGGTTGGTTAATCCGATCAGTTCATCGATGGTCGGCAAGTATGATGGTCCTAATGATGATCCTGCACGTATTTCGCGTGTATCTCACCGGCGGCTTTAAAAAACCTCGTGAATTGACTTGGGTTACAGGTGTGGTTTTGGGTGTATTGACC